CACATCCATTTGTGGATTGAGTAAAGTGAATAAAAAAGATAGTCAATTTTGTTTGAATCCCCAATAAGATAAAAAATAGGATAAGAAAATAATTAGGAAGTCTAGTTAGAAAGTCAAAGGAGCTTTTATTGGGGATAGAGGGACTTGAACCCTCACGATTTCTAAAGTCGACGGATTTTCCTAATACTATAAATTTCATTGCTGTCGGTATTGACACGTAGAACAGGACTCTCTCTTTATTCTCGTCCGATTAATCATTTTTTCAAAAGATCTATCCGACCCCGGAATGAATGATTTGATCACTGAATATTCGATTCTTCCTTCAACTTCGACTGGAATATATTTATAATAACTCTTAATTAATCTATAAATTAAAAAAAAAATATATCTTTATTAAATATATAAAGAAAATAGTTATAATAATAACTATAATATCTATATATATAGTTATAGTTAATAATATGGATTCCAGATTTGAGTTGTGATTAATCGTTTGATATGTCAGTATGTATATATACGCATATAGGGTCATCCTTTCTTTCTGTAATTTCGATAGAGGGATTCCAGCTACCAACGCAACGTAGTCAACGTCAATTCCATTTGTTAGAACAGCTTCCATTGAGTCTCTGCACCTATCCTTTGTTTTCTTAACATAAAGATTTGGCTCAGGATTGCCCATTTTTCATTCCAGGGTTTCTCTGAATTTGGAAGTTACCACTTAGCAGGTTTCCATACCAAGGCTCAATCTAATCAAGTCCGTAGCGTCTACCAATTTCGCCATATCCCCTTTTGATACTAGGATCTAGTTGTAATTCCACCCACCTTTTTCATTGATCTTGGAATCGTTGAATTTATTATCTAATGAATTCCTATATTGAAAAAGTGTATGACGCAATTTTTTTTTCGCTATCCCTATCGTTTTATCCCTATTGAATGAACCATATTTATCTCAATCAGAGATTGATTTTATCTCTGATGTATCCGCAATTCAATATCTATACATATATCCCACATAGATATGCCCCCCCTTCGTTTTTACAGTGTTTTTCTGAATACTGTAAGGATCGATATTCATTAGTTTTTTGAGTCCTATCTTATTTTCTCCTTTTCCGAATGAAACCAAAGAAATGTCTTATTTTCATTTTTAATTAAGTTAAGAACTTAGTACGAAATTGATATTTATATTATTAATACTAAATTATTAATACTAAAAAAATAGTCAAAATGGTATGACCCTTTGAATTATATAATATGAAATTTGAATTATATAATATGAAAATTATACTTCAAAAATTCATTTGATACTTAAATCTTAATAATTAATCTTAATAACTATTTCAGTTATTATTAATAATTATTTAATAATTTAAATAATTAAAGTATTAAGTATAAGTATTAGTATTATTACATATTATAGAAAAGAATATAAACCAATTTCAATTTAACTCAATTTAACTATAGTTATTTAAGTTATTTAGTTATTAACTAAATTCATAACTGAGACCCAAAATCTGGTAGTTTACTGAATTCCTATTCACTATTTATATTTCTGTTATGTGAGCCCGCTTAGCTCAGAGGTTAGAGCATCGCATTTGTAATGCGATGGTCATCGGTTCGATTCCGATAGCCGGCTTTTTATCGATTTTTCCATGATTGCTAATCTCTTCTCTCCTCTTCTTCCAAATGCGGAGTCATCAATCTATTATATCGTGTTAATTTGACAACTAGGAATCCAAATTTTATTGGATCAATTAGATCTCTACGGAACAAATTAAATCATAAAACTGAGCCTTAACTTCCTATACTATGATATACAAATATACATATACAAATATACAAAAAGATTCGGATATTGATAGAATGAATTTCATTCGATTTTGTAGTACTTTATTAACTTTATTAGATATTAGATTAACTTTAATTAGATATTAGAATTAGATATTAGTTTAGTATTTTTAGTTTTACTTTGTTTATCCTTTAGTTCTAGTTCAGTCTTAATCTAGATTTATTCTGTAAAATACAATTTCAATAAAATCAAAAAGGAGTTTTTATGTCTCGTTACCGAGGACCTCGTTTCAAAAAGGTACGCCGACTGGGGGCTTTACCAGGACTAACTAATAAAATGCCTAGATCTAGAAATGATCTTAAAAACCAATTGCGTTCTGGGAAAAGATCGCAATATCGTATTCGTCTAGAAGAAAAACAGAAATTGCGTTTTCATTATGGTCTGACAGAGCGACAATTACTTAGATATGTGCATATAGCCGGAAAAGCCAAAGGGTCAACGGGCCAAGTATTACTACAACTACTTGAGATGCGTTTGGATAACATCCTTTTTCGATTGGGTATGGCTTCGACCATTCCTGGAGCCAGACAATTAGTTAACCATAGACATATTTTAGTTAATGGTCGTGTAGTGGATATACCAAGTTATCGTTGCAAACCCCGAGATATTATTACTACGAAAGATAAACAAAGATCGAAAGCTCTGATTCAAAATTCTATTGCGCCATCCCCCCGCGAGGAATTGCCAAAACATTTGACTATTGACTCATTCCAATATAAAGGATTGGTAAATCAAATAATAGATAGTAAATGGATCGGTTTGAAAATAAATGAGTTGTTAGTCGTAGAATATTATTCCCGTCAGACTTGAACCTAATTGAAAATTACAAAGAAAGGTTCAGATAATTTTACCCGCACCCCCTTGCTGAAGAAATAGATTTCAATTCTCGTAAGGACCTCGATCCGCATTTTGATTTTGATCATTCACGTATTACAAGCGGATCTGCAGTAAGATTTTTTTATTTCATTTTTGTTCTTTTCGATATTTATATTTTACGTACTTTTATTTTACGTACTATACTATAGACTATAGACTTATAGTAGTGTAATTAGGAATATAAAATATCTATCAAATAAAAATATCTATCAAATAACAAATAAAGGTCTTACTCTTAGTCTTAGAATAATGGTATCAATTGTTATTTGATTTGTGGTCGGTAATGGCAGTGAATCAACAGAAACGGAAAGAGAGGGATTCGAACCCTCGGTAAACAAAAGCCTACATAGCAGTTCCAATGCTACGCCTTTAACCACTCGGCCATCTCTCCGACTTTTATTATATTATTGACTTGAAACCGAGTGAATAGCGAGCCGTTCATATTATTTTATTGCAGTACAGGTACGACCAATCAAGGACCCTATATCCATAGGAATACAAAATTTGTTTTACTAGATCGTTAGTAATTCATAAATTGTCCCATGGATTTTTCTATTTTAATAGTATCGTGTATATGCGTTATGCAAACAAAATGGACAGTTCCTCTATCTTACTCTATTTTATCATAGAATGATTATTCCATATTTTTCCTATTTTTCTTGGATCATAACCAATTCCAAAGTAAAAAAGGCTTTGGTTATTCAACTGATATGAAATTGGAATAGTTCCGTTCATAGACATACTGCATACTATATTATTTTCGTAATTCTGAAATTGGAATGAAATCCAATCTCATTCAAATATTTCTATTTCATATTTCTCCTTGTCTAAAAAGGAACAATTTGAGCAGAAGGTCCACATCTTTTTTTGTAGAATTAGTCTATTTTTATGATATTTCGTACTACTGTACATGTACAATTCCTTTCTTTGCGGGATCATTTTCCCAAGGAAAATGGAAAGAATTGTAGAACGGATTGATAATTATGCCCAGATCTCAGAGAAATGGAAATTTTATTGATAAGACCTCTTCAATTGTAGCCAATATCTTATTACGAATAATTCCGACAACTTCAGGGGAAAAAAGGGCATTTACCTATTACAGAGATGGTGCGATTTGATTTTCTTTTTAACCCTCTGTGGTTCGGGATAGAAAGAAATTATTGAAATAAACCTACGCCCGGGGAAGGTGAAGTTTGGAGATAGAACAATTCCTTCCGTCGTGTATCCTCGATTGATGCAGCCTCAGATGCTTTCATTATCGATTTTAGTATTGAGCGAAAGGTTATACCTATAGTTCTGGGCCGCGAGTCAATCTTACTCCAGTTAGTACCAATAGGCAGCATAGGGGAAGAAGCACTACTCCTAGGAATCAACAATACAAAAACTTTGTTTGTTATAAATTATACCTATACCCCTTTCCTTATTGTATCGGGACTAACAAGAATGGTTGGGACAACAAACATCCATCTCGTTCGTACTTTGGATACCCGTATAACCATCAAAGATTGTTGAGGTGACTAATTCCTGGAAATAGGAGGCGTTGAGAACAAAAAAATTGTTGGAGTTACCCCTTTTATCTAGTACTAATACGATTGGTGTTAAGAAAAAACCTCCTTCGGGAAGGCTGGCTAGAGATTTCTTGTAAAAATACTAGCCCCTGTCAGTTCATAATGAAAATAGTGAAATTGGGATTCTATAGATTATTTCCCTTAGTACTATGCGCAGAAGGGAGGAGCCGTATGAGATGAAAATCTCACGTACGGTTCTGGAGCGGAGATTCTTTGAATAGAAAGAACGACCGTAACGGATGTCGGCTCAATCCGAAGGAAATTATGCGGAAGCTTTACAGAATTATTATGAAGCTACGCGACCAGAAATTGATCCCTATGATCGAAGTTATATACTCTATAACATAGGACTTATACACACAAGCAACGGGGATCATACGAAGGCTTTGGAATATTATTTCCGAGCACTAGAACGAAATCCATTCTTACCACAAGCTTTTAATAATATGGCCGTGATCTGTCATTACGTGCGACTATCTCCACTATAGAAAGAAGAAAAAAAAGATCAAATCAGCTAGTAAATACTAGAAAAATGGGCTTTCTACATATGCATCGTCGAAAGCAACGATTTTTATCAGCTGTAGCGAGGAAAGAGACTTCATGAGAACCAAAACATGGAGAAATAGAAATGAAATAAATTCAATATTAAATGAAATTTAAATAAAGTACAGCCATATACTCTATGGATAAAAAAGGATCGAATTGATAGAGAAAGCACCGTAAAGATCAATTAGCGAGTTATTAGGTCGATACAGTTTAAGAACTGCTTACTTATGTCATGATATGATATATAAATTAGGAATCAACTTATGTAATAGAGTCGATCTACTAAGGTATTCAGCAGCGGTGTAGCATCAGATCCCAACGATAGTAAGTTATTTTTTCTTGCATAAGAAAGTCTTTTTCAAAGAGTCTATATGAAATGAAAACGAGATAGTTATCTTTTAGAAAATTCTAACGATATAGGGGAATATTTATTCCTCAGTTTTCTGAAGGTGGGAGAAAAGATAAAACTGATTATTGATCGAAATTAGAGTTTAAAACTTAACGTAATTAACTTCTTCTGGTTAACCCAAGAAAAATGAGATAGGGGTTATGAGAAATCTCATTCAGTTAGGATAGGGGAGATTACTAAGATGGAACGCAAGCAAAAAGAATCGACTGTTGAGCCGTATGAGGTAGGAAACTCTCAAGTACGGTTCTAAGGGAAGGAATTGACCAACCTATTCCGACCGAGGAGAACAGGCCATTCTACAGGGTGATTCTGAAATTGCGGAGGCTTGGTTCGATCAAGCTGCTGAGTATTGGAAACAGGCGATAGCGCTGACTCCTGGTAATTATATTGAAGCACATAATTGGTTGAAGATCACGAGACGTTTCGAATTCGAATAAAACCACTCTCTCTTTTAATTTATTAAAATTGATTATTGGGTCCATTAATAAAATAGATCGTTCCTATGAGAGGATCCAATCAAGAATTTCATTATATCTCTTCCTTCTAATAATAGAATATTTTATTTTTTTTTATTATAGTATCTCATAAGGATAAACGATACGTATACAGCAATATAGATAACATATAGCTAATAAAGCAAGGTTAATAGCTAATAAATAAGGGATACCTAAAATAACTAAATATAGATATCATCTTTTCAATTCTAATAAATTAAATGATCTTGTGATTTGTAATGAAGTAATAAGATGTTCCATAAAAGTGGGGCCGGGCACTTAAAAATTGAGATAGAAATACACTAGGCCGGGTAAAAAAAAAAAGAGTTTCTTCACCACGTCGGGAAAGGATTTTACAAGATAAATAAAGTCCGTTGGGCACCTAATCGTTATGTCATAATAGATCCGAACACTTGCCCCAGATCAACTTCGATATCATAATTGCTCTAGTGAATAACTAAATAAAATAGATGGATGAAAGATGGGAAAGAAAGGGACTAATCATAAATGAAATAAAAATATTCATCTTTATAAAATATCCATCTTTCAGAAGTTTCACTAAAAACTTGACTGTTGGCAGGTCTCTTTGTATGTGTTGTCCGGAAAGAGGAGGACTTAATGATTATTCGTTCGCCGGAACCAGAAGTGAAAATTGTTGTAGATAGGGATCCCGTCAAAACTTCTTTCGAGGAATGGGCCAGACCCGGCCATTTTTCAAGAACAATAGCAAAGGGCCCTGATACTACCACTTGGATCTGGAACCTACATGCCGATGCTCACGATTTTGATAGTCATACCAGTGATTTAGAGGAGATCTCTCGAAAAGTATTTAGTGCTCATTTCGGTCAACTCTCAATTATCTTTCTTTGGCTGAGTGGCATGTACTTCCATGGTGCCCGTTTTTCCAATTATGAAGCATGGCTAAGTGATCCTACTCACATTAAGCCCAGTGCCCAGGTAGTTTGGCCAATAGTGGGTCAAGAAATATTGAATAGTGATGTGGGCGGGGGTTTCCGAGGAATACAAATAACCTCCGGTTTTTTTCAGATTTGGCGCGCATCCGGAATAACTAGTGAATTACAACTCTATTGTACTGCAATTGGCGCATTGGTCTTTGCATCGCTAATGCTTTTTGCCGGTTGGTTCCATTATCATAAAGCCGCCCCAAAATTGGCTTGGTTCCAAGATGTAGAATCTATGTTGAATCACCATTTAGCGGGGTTACTGGGGCTTGGTTCTCTTTCTTGGGCAGGACACCAAATCCATGTATCTTTGCCAATTAACCAATTTCTCGATGCTGGAGTTGATCCTAAAGAGATCCCACTTCCTCATGAATTTATCTTGAATCGGGATCTTTTGGCTCAACTTTATCCCAGTTTTTCCGAAGGGGCAACCCCCTTTTTTACCTTGAATTGGTCAAAATATGCGGAATTTCTGAGTTTTCGCGGAGGATTAGATCCAATAACAGGGGGTCTATGGCTGAGCGATATCGCACACCACCATTTAGCTATTGCAATTCTTTTCCTGATCGCCGGTCATATGTATAGGACCAATTGGGGCATTGGACACGGCCTTAAAGACATTTTAGAGGCTCATAAAGGTCCATTTACAGGACAGGGCCATAAGGGCCTCTATGAAATCCTAACAACGTCATGGCATGCTCAATTATCTCTTAACCTGGCGATGTTAGGCTCTTTAACCATTGTTGTAGCTCACCATATGTATTCTATGCCCCCTTATCCATATCTAGCTATTGACTAT